CCAATTCTTATTGGAATGATCATTTCATTTCTTATTGGAAACGAGAACTTTCTTTGAATTTCAAAAAGAATGGGTCGCTGTCTAAGAGTATTAATTAGATGTTTAATAGGGATTAGGAAATGCATGATAACCGGCCTGGAAAACGAGTCCCTTATCCAACCACATAGGACTTAGAGGATTACTTTAGGATATGCTGACAAGGTAGTTTACTTACTTAATGCAAAGCATTAAGGATATCAACTGCCAATACTTCCCCTCGACAACCCCTCCTTCTATTAGTGAAAGCGGAACTGTCCACCCGTAAGCTTCGCTTAAGCGACTTCATACCTCCGGTCTTTCTCTAAATAGCTTAGCTTAAACTTCAAAGCTTCCGGGCTTACCTTTTCAGTTTAGTTAGATTGAAGGCTTTCTTCCCTAGAGGAGGGACGGTACTCAACATTATAAATAGTAAGCAGCAAAGTAAGTAACGGGAAAGCCTTGACTGACCTATAGCTTTTCGCTTCACCGGAATCAGACGCGATGCTGTCGATGATCAAACTTCTGCCGCGGAGTCGTCTTCAGTTATAGGATACTTATTCTATCACTGAATCATCTAGGGAAAAAGAGTCCTGCTATTGTTACATCTTCCGCTGGCGCTGGAAAGGCATCTCCATAATCCTACGGACAAATGGCAACTGGATATGTGTTTAGCACAGGAAATTCTTAAAATAAAAAAGATCAGATGCCTAGCGCGGGCAATGTTATAGTATATCCTAACGGAGAAGAGCGTTCCCAGGAATGAGTAGTTTGGATACTCGTTATCCCATCAGATTTGTTTCGCCAACGTGGACAACCCAACCTGATAAAAAGAAAAAACCAAACGAACGAAAGAAATGAGTGAAACGAAACGAACTAAAAGACTAAAAGACTTGGAGTGAGTCTTCTTTCCTCGTAAATCCAACAATCAGAACGATGGGAAACCTCTTCGCCAGTTCATTCCATTGAAGCTACCCTTGAGCCAGATTTTACTATTGGAAAAAGGAAAAGCTCCTTTCGCCTTACTGGAACATGTCGGCCCCCATCAACGATGTAACTAGATCCGGTCGAATAGACACCAACCTGCTCAGTTGAGAGGATCTGTGTCAGAAGCGCATGCACCCGACCGACCCAAGCAAGATGGGGCCCAGTATTTGAAAAGAATACCGGCCCGAATCTTTAATCTTTGATCTTTGCTTTTCAGCCTATCCGCTCTTAGTATAGTAGAAAAAGGTGTTTGCACTCATAGGCTGTTGGAAGCTCAATCCCAACGGTCTCATCTATTGCTGCGGATTTGTGAAAAGAGCTATCAATTCATTGGCACTGGTAGACTATAAAAATTATATATGGTATCCCTTTTAGCCACGTTAGCACTTTATCCCTCCCAGATAAGGAATTAGCTTTTTCGTGGAATCTTATCTATAGCCGGAATCTATCTCTTATTCTGGGGGAAAAGACTCCTTCTTCCTTTCCTGATCTGATGGATTGCTTTGAATGCTGACCCAAGCTCTTGCCACTCTTCTTTTGAACGAAAGAAATTACTTGATTCGCTCACAACGTGGCCGTTGAATCTATATTTAGTGATGAGGTGAAGACCGTTGCCTGTTGAGGACTTCCGAACTCCTCGGCTCACGGTAGTTCTACCTTTTTTTGGATAAAAATTGGATTCTTTCAATCGGAGCGAGATTGAAGAGATAGGGCGACTTCTTCGTAACCACGATCTGCAAATGAGAACTATTTGTTTAAGGTTCGAAGAGCTTAGTTGCAAGACTAAGGATAACACTTCCCTCTGAATAAGCTCGGGATTATCAAGCTTATTACCATCTGAATCAAACAAGATATCAATCCTGTTCTTAGCATTTCTCTCTTTAACAGCAGAATTTTAATAACTGGTATTACCATCCCCAAGTTTCAACCACTCAATTCTGGATTTCTGTCTTAAAGCAGATTCTTTAACAAATAACCAATGTCTAAGCTGAGCTGAAGCATCCTTTTCCATGTTTTGAGCAGCTTCATTGTGGCAGTCATCCTTCCTTCTTGAGCCAACGAAAGCTTTTGTCTCCAGTCTTCAATCTTCCCCTGCAGATTACTAAACTCTTCATTGTGTAACTGCTTCAACTCTTGCTTAACTCTCTTTAGTTTGACCAAGACTTTATTCATACCCATAAAGTTACACGAAGCACTTCAAAATTATAGTTTTACTAGAAAGTGACGATGAAAGAGGCCACCGTATCAAGGCGTACATCCGTGTGATCGAGACTATACGATACCGCTGAAAGCAGAAACCCTAACTTTTTAAAGCCTTGCCTCTTTCCATAAAAGAAAAAAAAAGAAAAGAAGAGAGAGGAGAAGGACGCTGCTAGGCTGTGGCGGCAAGGATCTTTTGACCTAGGCGACTGATACCATGAGAGAATGTAATCCCTTGGGTATTTCATTACTCTGGAAAGTATATAAACACAATACAACAAGCTAGGGTTAGCCAAGG